TTTTCGGAAATGATAGAACGAAAAATGTCTTTGTACACGACAAAAAAATTATCCCATGGAGACCTGTATAATTATTGGGTTTATACCAATGAACAAAAAAAATACAACTTGAGCAATGAATTAATAAGTCGAATAAAAGCTCTAGAAAAAGAAAAAAAAGAAAAGGGATTTCTTGCTCTAGATATGCTCGAAAAAAGGACTAGATTTTGCAATCATGAGAATGAAAAAGAATGCTTGACCAAAACATATGATCCTTTATTGAGCGGACCATCCCGTGGAGCAATAAAAGATTTTGATTTACGTACAATCATAAATGATTTTATCCCTTATATGGAGGATTCCATAAAAAGTCTTTGGATAAATAAGATCCATGAGCTACTTCCTAATAATTTCCGAGAATTTGAACATCAAAAGAATTCACTTGGTGTTGGTAAATCATTTTTGAATTATATCGGTAATTCCTTAACTTCATTTTCTTTTGAATTCACACCCAATTTTTCTTTGAAAAACCGTTCTTTATTGGCAGAACAAAGAAAAATTGATTCAGAAAGTCAAGCAAAATTTTTGAAATTTGTATTCGATATAATGACAATTGATCAAAATGATCAAACAACTAGAAATGAATCTATTGGAATAGAAGAAATCAGTAAAAAGGTTTCTCAATGGTCATATAAATTGACCAGTGTTCTGGAACAACTGGAGGAAGAAAATGAGGAAAAATCGATGGAAGATATTGAAATTCGTTCAAGAAAAGCCAAACGTGTGACAATTTCTACTGATGATGAGAATAATACCAATTTTTTTACTTTTACTAGTAATAGTGATCAAACAGAAACAGAAGATGTGACTTTGATACGCTACTGGCAACAATCGGATTTTCGTAGGGATATAATAAAAGGATCCATGCGTACTCAAAGACGTAAAACAGTTATTTGGCAAGTGTTTCAAGCAAATGCGCATTCCCCGCTTTTTTTGGGTCGAATAGACAAAACATTTTTTTTTTCTTCTTTTGATATCTCTGAAATGATGAATCTCATTTTTAGGAATTCGGTCGAGAGAGAACCGGAATTGAAAATTTCCAATTTTGAGGAGGAAGGGACAAAAGAAAAGAAAAAAAAAAGGAAGAACAAAAAGGGAAAAAAACGGATAGCAACATCAGAAACTTGGAATAACATTATATTTGCTCAAGCAATAAGGGGTTTAATGTTAATAACCCAGTCTTTTCTTAGAAAATACATTGTATTGCCTTCATTGATAATAGCGAAAAATATTGGCCGTGTGTTATTATACCAATCGTCCGAGTGGTATGAGGATTTGAAGGAATGGGGGAGAGAAAGACATGTTAAATGCACCTATAATGGTGTTCAATTATCGGAAACAGAATTTCCCCAAAATTGGTTAACAGAGGGTATTCAGATAAAGATTCTATCTCCTTTCTATCTTAAACCTTGGCGAAGATCTAAAATACGATCTCATCATAGAGATCCAATGAAAAAAAAAAGAAAAAAAAAAGATTTTTGTTATTTAACAGTTTTTGGAATGGAAGCAGAAGTTCCTTTTGGTTCTCTCCGAAAACGACCTTCTTTTTTTGAACCCATTTATAAAGAACTCCTAAAAAAACTTTTGGAAGGAAAAAAGAATTCTTTTTTCCTTCCAAAAGTTTTTAAAGAAAAAAAAGAATGGGTTATCGAAATAGTTCTAGTTATAAAACAAAAAATAAAGGAAAAAGTAAACTCCATTTTCTTATTTGAATCGAGGAAGGTAAAAGTATATAAACCGAATGAAAATGTAAGAGATTCTAAAATAAATAATAAGATTATTCGCAAATCAACCATTCGAATTCGATCCATGAATTGGGCAAATTACTCACTCATAGAAAAAAAAATAAAGGATCTTGCTGATAGGACAGTCACGATCAGGAATCAAATAGAACTAGAACGAATCACAAAAGACAAGAAAAAAATAGTTCTAACTTGTGATGATAAAAAATCGGAATCACAGAAACATATTTTGCAGATATTTAAAAGAAAAAAGATCCGATTTATACGTAAATTTAATTTTTTTATGAAATCATTCATTGAAAAAATATACATAGATATCTTTCTACGTATGATTACTATTTTTAGGATCAATGCACAACTTTTCCTTGAATCAATAAAAAAAATTATCACAAAATCGATTTACAACGATGAAACAAATCGAAAAGGAATTGATGAAACAGATCAAAATACAATGAACTTTATTTCGACTATAAAAAAATCGTTTTCTAATACTAATATCAGTAATAATAATTATTTATCCTACTTGTCCCAAGCATATGTATTTTACAAATTATCACAAACCCAATTACTTAACAAGTATCACTTGAGATCTGTACTTCAATATACCGGGACCCATTCTTTTATTAAGGATAAAATCAAGGATTATTGTATGACACGAGGAATATTTGATTCCAAATCAAAGCAAAAGAAAATTTATAAGTCTGGAAAAAATGAATGGAAAAACTGGTTAAAGGGCCATTATCAATACAATTTATCTCAGACAAAATGGTCTCGATTAGTACCTCAAAAATGGCGAAATAGAATCAACCAACGCTCTATGATTCAAAATAAAAACTCAATGAAATTTGATTCACATAAAAAAGAAAAAGACCAATTAATTCATTACATAAAGCAAAATTACTATGCGATGGCAGTGGATTCATTGACGAGTCAAAAAGAAAAATTGAAAAAACACTACAGATATTCTCTTTTATCACATAAATATATGAATTATGGGAATAGGAAGGACTCATATATTTATGAATCAACATTACAAGTAAAAGGAGACCAAGAAATTCCATACAATTTCAATACACTGAAACCCGAATCATTTTATATATTGGTAAGTATACCTATTAGTAATTATCTAGAAAATATTAGTAATTATCTAGAAAAGGAATATATTATTGCTACACATAAAAATCTGGATAGAAAATATTTTGATTGTAGAATTCCCCCTATTTGTCTTAGAAAAAATATCGACATTGAGACCTGGACCGATACGCATATCAGCACCAAAATTGAGAAAAATACTAAGACTGAAAACAAAATTCTCAAAAAATGGAAAAAAAAAGATATTTTTTCTCTTACAATTCATCAAGGAATTAAACCATCCAATCAAAAAAGTGTTTTTTTTGATTGGATGGGAATGAATCAAGAAAAGGTTTATCGTACCATATCAAATCTAGAACCCCAGTTGTTCCCAGAATTTGTGCCACTCTTTGATGCATATAGGATTAAACCATGGATCATACCAATCAAATTTCTTCTTTTTAATTTTTATTTCTATGAAAATATTAGTAAAAATAAAAAAAAAAATCTTCAGATATTACCTAATCAAAAAGAATATCTTAAATTAGAAAATTTCAACCAAGAAAAAAACGAACAACAGGAACAAGAAAATCTTGGAGTTGAAGACAATTACGCGAGATTAGACATTAAAAAAGGTAAAAAGAAAAAACAATCCAAGAAAAAGAAGGTAGCAGAACTAGAATTATTCCTGAATAAATATTTCCTTTTTCAATTAAAATGGGATGACTACTTGAATCAAAATATGATCGATAATATCAAGATATATTTTCACCTACTTAGACTGATAAATCCATGGAAAATGACTATATTCACGATTCAAAGAGGAGAGATACGTCTGGATAAACTGCTAACTCACAAAGATCTAGCTATTACAGAATTGATAAAAAGGGGAGTATTGATTTTCGAACCGATTCGTTTATCTATAAAAAGGGATGGAAAATTTATTATATATCAAACCCTAGGTATTTCATTGATCGATAAAATGAAGCACCAAACTAACAGAAAATGTATAAAAAAAAGATATGTTGATAAGAAGAATTTTGATAAATCCGTTGCAAGGCACGGCAATATACTTGTGAATGGAGACAAAAGTAATTATGATTTCTTTGTTCCTGAAAATATTCTATCTCCTAGACGTCGTAGAGAATTGAGAATTCTAATTTGTTTTAATTCTCGTAATTGGAATTTTGTGGATAGAAATCTAGTATTTTGCAATGAAAGCAACATAAGAAACTCTGGAAAATTTTTGAATGAGGACAAGCATTTTAATACTAATACAGATACAAATAAATTCATTAAATGCAAATTGTTTCTTTGGCCCAATTACCGATTAGAAGATTTAGCTTGTATGAATCGCTATTGGTTTAATACCAATAATGGCAGCCGTTTCAGTATGTTAAGGATATATATGTATCCACGATTCGGAATTTGTTAATAGTATATTTCCTATATATCTGTGATATTTTTCAGTAGATGAAAGCCGAAAGATATACATATACGCTGTATTACATTCTGGTACATGACACGGATTTAATGGCGTATCAACTCAATTGAATCTAGGACGAAATCGGCAGAATCCTTGAATGTAGAAATGTATTTTCTCTTTCTTTTCTATTCTATCCAAATCAAATTGAAAATTTGATTTGGATAGAATAGAAAAAAATAGGAAAAAATCCAAATTTTTGTGTGTACTAGATTAAAATAACTGGCATAAAGATTATTATTTTTATTTTTCCTGATCGATTCGGTAAAGTAAAATAAATCCATGGGAAAGAAAAAAAGATAGAAATTTTTTTTTATGATCAAAAATTCATTCATCTCGGTTATTTCACAAGAAGAAAAAGAAGAAAACAAAGGTTCTGTTGAATTTCAAGTATTAAGTTTCACCAGTAAGATACGTAGACTTACTTCACATTTGGAATTGCACAAAAGAGATTTTTTATCCCAAAGAGGTCTACGAATAATTCTGGGAAAACGTCAACGGCTCCTGGCTTATTTGTCAAAGAAAAATAGAGTCCGTTATAAGAAATTAATGGATCAGTTGGATATTCGGGAACCAAAAACTCGTTAATTTAATCGTTTGAATTTTTTTTTTAATAGTTATTTTATTAGATTTTTCATTTTGATGAACCTCGTTTTGAGGAATTCGTGGAATAATGAATTAAGGAAGAAAAAATATGACTATACCGGCTACAAGAAAAGATCTCATGATAGTCAATATGGGCCCTCAGCACCCATCAATGCATGGTGTTCTTCGACTGATCGTTACTCTCGATGGTGAAGATGTTATTGATTGTGAACCCATATTGGGATATTTACACAGAGGAATGGAAAAAATAGCAGAAAACCGAACAATTATACAATATCTTCCTTATGTAACACGTTGGGATTATTTAGCTACTATGTTCACAGAAGCAATAACGGTAAATGCACCAGAACAATTGGAAAATGTTCAAGTACCTCAGAGAGCCAGTTATATCAGAGTAATTATGCTGGAGCTGAGCCGTATAGCTTCTCATTTGTTATGGCTTGGACCTTTTATGGCGGATATAGGTGCACAGACTCCTTTTTTCTATATTTTCAGAGAGAGAGAATTGTTATATGACCTATTCGAAGCCGCCACAGGTATGCGAATGATGCATAATTATTTCCGCATCGGAGGAGTAGCTGCTGATCTACCTCATGGCTGGATAGATAAATGTTTTGATTTCTGCGATTATTTTTTAACAGGAGTTGTTGAATATCAAAAACTTATTACACAGAATCCCATTTTTTTGGAACGAGTTGAAAGAGTGGGCATTATTGGTGGAGAGGAAGCAATAAATTGGGGTTTATCAGGACCGATGTTACGAGCTTCTGGAATCCAATGGGATCTTCGTAAGGTTGATCATTATGAATGTTACAATGAATTCGATTGGGAAGTCCAATGGCAAAAAGAAGGAGATTCATTAGCTCGTTATTTAGTACGAATAGGTGAAATGGGGGAATCCATAAAAATTATTCAACAGGCTCTAGAAGGAATTCCTGGAGGTCCCTATGAGAATTTAGAAGTCCGACGCTTTGATAGAGCAAAAAATTCCGAATGGAATGATTTTGAATATAGATTTATTAGTAAAAAACCTTCACCCAATTTTGAATTGTCGAAACAAGAACTTTATGTCAGAGTGGAAGCCCCAAAAGGAGAATTAGGAATTTATTTGATAGGGGATAATAGCATTTTCCCCTGGAGATGGAAAATTCGTCCACCCGGTTTCATCAATTTGCAAATTCTTCCTCAGCTAGTTAAAAGAATGAAATTGGCTGATATCATGACGATACTAGGTAGTATAGATATCATTATGGGAGAAGTTGATCGTTGAAATGATAATTGATACGACAGAAGTACAAGCTATCAATTCTTTTTCTACATCGGAATCCATAAAAGAAATCTATGGACTCATATGGATGTTTGTATCCATTTTTACCCTTATATTTGGAATCATAATAGGGGTACTAGTAATTGTGTGGTTAGAAAGAGAAATATCTGCAACGATACAACAACGTATTGGGCCTGAATATGCTGGTCCGTTGGGAATTCTTCAAGCTCTAGCGGATGGGACTAAATTACTTTTTAAGGAGGACCTACTCCCATCTAGAGGAGATATTCGTTTGTTTAGTGTCGGACCGTCTATAGCGGTCATATCAATTCTACTAAGTTATTTAGTAATTCCTTTTGGATACCGCCTTGTTTTAGGTGATCTCAGTATAGGTGTTTTTTTATGGATCACCATTTCAAGTATTGCCCCTATTGGGCTTCTTATGTCAGGATATGGATCGAATAATAAATATTCTTTTTCAGGTGGTCTACGAGCTGCTGCTCAATCTATTAGTTATGAAATACCATTAACTCTATGTGTGTTATCAATATCTCTACGTGTGATTCGTCGGAATATGAACTTTTACCTCTTTCCTAGAAATAAATAAAGAAAAGAGGTTGAATGTATTGAATAGATATTTTTTTTTATTCATCGATGAGTTAAACCAGATAGTTATATGAGTGAAACAAAACAGCTTATAAATTTGCAGTAAGAAGAGAAAATCTCATTCCCTATGTACAAGAATGAAATTAAAGTAAACATAAGCAGCGTAAACTGTTTACCCCAAGATTGAGATTCTTTGATTAGTCATCATATCTTGAAGCGGGTGCAAAAGATCAACTGTATGGAGTTTCCACTACTGCCTTGTATGTATTAACATACCGGGGATCAATCAAAAATCGGTGGACAGTTAGGAACACCAAGGTACACAAAGGATTAGTAATGGGGATAATGTAAGGTATCAAAAAAAGAGATATTTCTGCATAAAACGAATCATAATAAGGGCTTTAAGTTGGTAGAAATGATCAAGAAGTATCTCCCTACGATTCCGATCTCGAGTATGCTCCTATTCACTGATTAAAGAAATGACTATCAAGAACGAATTAATCCTTTATTTTTTTTTTTCTAAATACCTTCTTCTGAGACAGAAGAACAGGAACAAAAGAAATGGAATGCAATAATCGAATGAATGAATCAAAATTTTTATAAAATAAAAAAAAAAAAAGATCTTTATTTATTCTTTCTTTCCTATATCCGTATTCATACATACGGAATTCTTATCATTATTCATGAACTAATGCCTATATATATATATTAATAACGAATATTTTATTGAAAGATTAAGTTATTACCGAACAAAGAAAAATTATCATTATCATTATAAGGATGAGATCAATTCGGAAGCACTTTTTTTCTTATTCTAGCGGACAGAATTACATTGGTCTAATTTGGGACTCTCCGATGTATCTTTATTCGATCTATCCGGGTGAAAATACCGAACCAGTCCTTACATTTATTTGTGGCCATAGAGGAGCCGTATGAAGCTGAAGTTTCATGTACGGTTTTGTAATAGCGATGGGAACAGTGATGTTATTATCGACTATGATTATCTAATAGTTCAAGTACAGTTGATATAGTTGAAGCACAGTCAAAATATGGTTTTTGGGGGTGGAATCTGTGGCGTCAACCTATAGGATTTATTGTTTTTCTAATTTCTTCTCTAGCCGAATGTGAGAGATTGCCATTTGATTTACCGGAAGCAGAGGAGGAATTAGTAGCAGGTTATCAAACCGAATATTCAGGTATCAAATTCGGTTTATTTTATATTGCTTCTTACCTAAATCTATTACTTTCTTCATTATTTGTAACAGTTCTTTACTTAGGTGGGTGGAATTTTTCTATTCCGTACATATCTATTCCTGAACTTTTCGAAATAAATAAAATGGCCGGAGTTTTTGGAATTACAATTGGTATCTTTATTACATTAGCTAAAGCTTATTTGTTTCTGTTCATTCCTATCACAACAAGGTGGACTTTGCCTAGGATAAGAATGGACCAGCTATTAAATCTTGGATGGAAATTTCTTTTACCTATTTCTTTAGGTAATCTATTATTGACAACTTCTTCCCAACTTGTTTCACTATAAATAAGAAAATACGATAACGATATTCCAGATTCATAACCTCTTTCAAACAAGAGAAAGAAACATCAATTTATTCCTGGATATTTACAATATGTTCTCTATGGTGACTGGGTTCATGAATTATAGTCAACAAACAATACGAGCTGCAAGGTATATTGGTCAAAGTTTCGTAATTACCTTATCCCACACAAATCGTTTACCTATAACTATTCAATATCCTTATGAAAAATCGATCACATCAGAGCGTTTCCGTGGTCGAATCCACTTTGAATTTGATAAATGTATTTCTTGTGAAGTATGTGTTCGTGTATGCCCGATAGATCTACCCGTTGTTGATTGGAGATTTGAAAGAGATATTAAAAAAAAACAATTGCTTAATTATAGTATTGATTTTGGGGTCTGTATATTTTGTGGTAATTGTGTCGAGTATTGTCCAACAAACTGTTTATCAATGACTGAAGAATATGAACTTTCTACTTCTGATCGTCACGAATTGAATTATAATCAAATTGCTTTGGGTCGGTTACCAATGTCAATAATTGGAGATTACACGATTCAAACAGTTATGAATTCGACTCAAATCAAAATAGACAAAGATAAACCCTTTGATTCAAGAACGATTACCAATTACTAAGATTTTGTTTTGATATAAAAGACCCAAGCTTTTTTTATTTTGTTTGGTCAGTAACTACAAATAATAACTAATAATTATTGATTGTTGAGAATTATTCTTTGATTTAAACTGAGAATATATTTTTCGTGATGATTTCGAAATATACAATCCCCATTACTCTTTTCTCGATAATTTTATCTATATCTACATTAATCCATATAAAAAAAAAAAGTTTGAATTCAATTAGGAATGTATCATATACAAGAAAAAAAGGGGGCAACCCCTTTTCCTTTCCTGGACCATTCAGTAAGGTCATGAAATATTTCGACTTATTTATTAATTTATTATTTTAATAATGGATTTACCTGGACCAATACATGATATTCTTGTAGTATTTTTTGGATCAGTTCTTGTATTAGGAGGTCTGGGAGTAGTATTACTTACCAATCCCATTTTTTCTGCCTTTTCGTTGGGATTGGTTCTTGTTTGTATATCCTTATTCTATATTCTATCGAATTCCTATTTTGTAGCTGCCGCACAGCTCCTTATTTATGTTGGAGCTATAAATGTCTTAATCATATTTGCTGTAATGTTCATGAATGGTTCAGAATATTCCAATGATTCCTATTTTTGGACCATTGGAGATGGGGTCACTTCACTGGTTTGTACAAGTATTCTTTTTTCACTAATTACTATTATCCCAGATACGTCATGGTACGGAATTTTTTGGACTACAAGATCAAGCCAGATTATGGAACAGGACCTAATAAGTAACATTCAACAAATTGGTATTCATTTATCAACAGATTTTTATCTTCCGTTTGAACTCATTTCCATAATTCTTTTAGTTTCCTTGATAGGTGCAATTACTATGGCTCGTCAATAATAAATACTTAGAATTAAATTCTAAATAAATAACTAAATAAATAAAATAAATGGAAAGGTTTAAGGTTTTTATAAGGTTTTTAATTAAACCTATCTATTGCCAATACCTTCTTTTATTCTGTAATCGTTCTATTCTAATCAATCGAATCGGTTGAATTGTTGTTCATATTGAAATGAATCGAGATTGATAAGGAGTTAGTCAATGATGTTCGAGCATGTACTTTTTTTGAGTGTCTATTTATTCTCTATCGGTATCTATGGATTGATCACAAGTCGAAAGATGGTTAGAGCACTTATGTGTCTTGAGCTTATACTCAATTCGGTTAATATCAATCTCGTAACATTTTCAGATATATTTGATAGTCGCCAATTAAAAGGCGACATTTTCTCAATCTTTGTTATAGCTGTTGCGGCTGCTGAAGCAGCTATTGGGCTAGCTATTGTTTCATCAATCCATCGTAACAGAAAATCAACTCGTATCAATCAATCGAATTTGTTGAATAATTAGTTATGATCATAAGATACATAATATCACATAGAATATTAATCTATTAGATATTATATATTATAATTTTATTATTATTTTATTATAATTTTATTATTTTCATTTTTTTTTTTTCATTTTTTTTGATTATAATTTTTATTATTTTATATTATTATTATATATTATTATTATAAATATATAAAATATAATATATATATATATATTTAGTATTGAATTAATTTACTATTGAATAATAAATATTTTCATATTGAATAAATACTTTGAATTAATATTGAAATATTGACCGATTTTATTTGTTGGTCAATTTGAATTCACATGTGCAACTCGCATGATCATGGTTGTTGAAAGAGAAATCAAAGTCTCTTGGACTTTTCTCATGAACAGGTTTAGAAATATATTGATTCTTAAAATTTTGATAAACCACTGCTTCGTCTGGTGTCTACAATATAAATGTATGATTCATTTACTACTAATTTTATTTTACCAGATCGAAAATTTTTTATGCTCAAAGCTGGAATTTATAGATCCAATGTCACATTCAGTAAAAATTTATGATACATGTATAGGGTGTACTCAATGTGTACGAGCCTGCCCCACAGATGTATTGGAAATGATACCTTGGGACGGATGTAAAGCTAAGCAAATTGCTTCCGCACCAAGAACCGAGGACTGTGTAGGTTGTAAGAGATGTGAATCCGCCTGCCCAACAGATTTTTTGAGTGTCCGTGTTTATTTATGGCATGAAACAACTCGCAGCATGGGTCTATCTTATTGATACATTACAAAAAATTCCACTTGAATCATTTGATTCCTCTTTACCGACAAAAGCCCGTGCTCGAAATAATAAATTTTATCGAGCACGGGTTTTTCTGGTCAAAACATATCTTGTCTTTATCACGAGTTATTTTCCTTGGTTAACAATACTTGTAGTTTTGCCGATATTCGCGGGTTCCTCAATTTTCTTTTTTCCTCATAGAGGAAATAAGATGTTTAGATGGTATACTATTTGTATATGCTTATTAGAACTCCTTCTAACAACCTATGCATTCTGTTATCATTTCCAATTGGACGATCCATTAATCCAATTGGAAGAAGATTATAAATGGATAGATATTTTTGATTTTCACTGGAGACTGGGAATCGATGGACTTTCCATAGGACCCATTTTACTGACAGGATTTATCACTACTTTAGCTACTTTAGCAGCTTGGCCAGTTACGCGAAATTCGCGATTGTTCTATTTCCTGATGTTAGCAATGTACAGCGGTCAAATAGGATCATTTTCTTCTCGAGACCTTTTACTTTTTTTCATCATGTGGGAGTTAGAATTAATTCCTGTTTACTTACTTTTATCCATGTGGGGAGGAAAAAAACGTCTCTACTCGGCTACAAAGTTTATTTTGTACACAGCAGGGGGTTCCATTTTTCTCTTAATAGGAGTTCTAGGTATGGGTTTATATGGTTCCAATGAACCAACATTAGATTTTGAAAGATTAGCTAATCAATCATATCCTGTGGCATTGGAAATAATATTATATTTTGGTTTCTTTATTGCTTATGCTGTCAAATCGCCGATTATACCCCTGCATACATGGTTACCAAATACCCATGGAGAAGCACATTACAGTACATGTATGCTTCTAGCTGGAATCTTATTAAAAATGGGAGCATATGGATTGATTCGGATCAATATGGAATTATTACCCCACGCTCATTCTATATTTTCTCCCTGGTTGGTAATAGTTGGAGCGATGCAAATAATCTATGCAGCTTTAATTTCTCTCGGTCAACGCAATTTTAAAAAGAGAATAGCCTATTCCTCTGTATCTCACATGGGTTTTACAATTATAGGAATTGGTTCTATAACCGACATGGGACTCAATGGAGCCATTTTACAAATACTCTCTCATGGATTTATTGGTGCTGCACTTTTTTTCTTGGCAGGAACGAGTTGTGATAGAACACGTCTTGTTTATCTCGACGAAATGGGAGGGATATCCATCCCAATGCCAAAAATATTTACCATGTTCAGTAGTTTCTCGATGGCTTCTCTTGCATTGCCAGGAATGAGTGGTTTTGTTGCGGAATCGGTAGTATTTTTTGGAATAATTACTAGTCCAAAATATCTTTTAATGCCAAAAATACTAATTACTTTTGTAATGGCAATTGGAGTGATATTAACTCCTATTTATTTATTATCTATGTCACGTCAGATGTTCTATGGATACAAGCTATTCAATGTTCCACACTCTAATTTTTTGGATTCTGGACCACGAGAACTATTTGTTTCAATTTGTATCTTTCTACCCATAATAGGGATTGGTATTTATCCTGATTTCGTTCTCTCGTTATCAGTTGACAGGGTACAAGCTATCCTATCTAATTACTTTTATAGATAGTGTTTCATTAATGAGACAAAAAGTCTTATAATTCTTTAATTTTAAGATTTTTTTTTAAATCGTTCGCTGTACAATGCAAAAAAAGAAAGTGAATTAGAATTGTAATGAGATGCATTTCGAGTTTTTGTTTTGACAACCTGTCAAAACAAAAACTCGAACAAGCAAACTTTCGTTATATATGGGACGATATTCTTATGTATTTTTCATGTAGCTTATTCAATTAGATGTTAATGTGAATGAACCATAACTATGTAAACCTATTCCTAATAGATTGACCCCAAAATAGCATATCCAAATTATAAAAAATCCTATAGAAGCTATAAGTGCCGAATTCGTACCTTGTAAACTTTGATTTGTTCTAGTATGTGAATAAATCGCGAATATGGTCCAAGTAATAAATGCCCAAGTTTCCTTCGGGTCCCAACTCCAATAAGATCCCCATGCTTCATTGGCCCATACTGCTCCACAAAGAATGCCTATGGTTAAAAAGGTAAACCCTAAACTAATCATACGATAACTCCAATAATCCAAACGTTGAGTCAATTGATATTTGTAATAATTTTGAAATGAAAGAAAAGAAGGGTTTTTAAAAACCCTTCTTCTTTTTTCATTCAAGTATTTAATCTCACCAAAGAAAAATGATCTAATTAAGAAATTATTGCTTTTACAAAAAAAATTGATGTTGTTTCGAAATGTAATGATTAGAAGAGCAATTGATAATAACGATCCGCATAAAAGAGCTGCATAGCTCAATAACATCATACTTACGTGCATCATTAACCACTGAGATTGTAGAGCGGGTACTAATATTGCGGATTGATGCATTTCAGTTGAAAGACCCGACGTAGCGAAGCCTTGAGTAAAAATAGTACTTGGGGTAGTTATTATGCTTAAATCATTTTTATGGTTCAATTTCTTGGAAATTATATGAATAATAAATAAACTACATGAAAGGAAGATTAATGACTCGTATAAATTACTTAACGGAAAATGTCCCGAAGAAATCCAACGAGAAATTAATAATCCTGTTATAGAGAAAAAGGTGGCTATCATCCCTTTTTCCGATGAATCACGTAATCCTACGATTTCGTAGACTAATAAGTTCATGAAATGAATCGTAATCACAATTGAAATGATCGAAAAAGAGATATGAGTTAATATATGTTCTAAAGTCACAAATATCATAAAAAAGTGTCCCATTACAGAATTGAAATCGGAAATTGAATACATTATAGGATACATTGTGTCTCTTTTAGAGGATGCCGCCACTCGGACTCGAACCGAGATGCTCTAGCACTGCTTCCTAAGAGCAGCGTGTCTACCGATTTCACCATGGCGGCTTACTTGAAATAATAATATTCAATTCATGTTGAATCGTCAAGAATCAAGGATTCAATATAGTCTAGGAAACATTAGAATCGATGAAAAAAGACTCGTTTAAATTCATATTTGAATCTTCATTCAATAAAATAATCCTTAGTTAGTATCGTCCTAGGTTCAGTTTTAACAATCAACTTTCACGTACTATAAACTAAGTTCCCCCGATACAGTTGAAATTTCGATAGTTTTTCTCTCAGTCGAGGTATAGAATTAAGAATTGTCCTTTTTCTTTCTATTTTTTTTTTGATGATTTGTTTTTCATTTTGAATCCGATGAAATCGGATTCAAAATGAAAAAGATTGATTTTTTTATTGAAAAAAAAAAAAAGAGTTTAAATTTCTATGGCAATTGTACTATTCACAATAGAAAATCTTAATCCTATTTTTCTATTGTGAAAGGTTAATGGATAGGGAAAAATACTATTCTTAATAAGAACCCAATATACAGAAAACTCTTATTCTACATACCACAGCTAGTTATAACTAATATTGAGTAGTTCAATACATTAATTAATGTGAATCGTTCATCTTAAAAAATTTTCAGTTCTTCGGGCTATGTCAATTCCGATTATCCCAAGACTTTATTATTTGTTTGTCGCACAAAAAAACTTTTTGAATGTCCGGTGGAAACCGATTTCGCTAAAGAAAAAGCTTTTACTGCAGTTAAATATCCTTTTTTCTTCCAAATATTCCTACGAATATGTTTTTTTGACATAGAAATACATTTTTTTGGAACTGCCATTCAAAAAAGGGTTACTCATTTTTATTTATCGTTGTATGTGAAAGACATGTATTGTTCGGAATAGATCGTTTTTTTTTAATCATTATCTATACTTTATTCTGTGAATAATAGTTTTTTTTTTTAACTTTCAACATTTAACATAATTTAACATTTAACATAAAATAATATATATATATATATATTATTTGTTATATTTTAAATATTATATTTTATTATATTTTAAATATTATATTTTATTATATTTTTTTTATAATATATATATATATATATATTATTATATATTTTTCATTATTATCGTTTATTGTTCTTTTCGAAAGAGATAAGAATTGGTGAATCGGAAACAATTATTAATTATAAAAAAAAATCTCAATTTGTTTGTTTTCTTATGGAACATACATATCAATATGCATGGATAATACCTTTTCTTCCACTTACAGTTACTATGTTAATAGGATTGGGACTTATACTTATTCCGACAGCAACAAAAAATATTCGTCGTATATGGGCTTTTCCTAGTATTTTTCTGTTAAGTATAGCTATGGGATTTTCGGCCAATCTGTCTATTCAACAAATAAATGGAAGTTTTATTTATCAATATCTATGGTCTTGGACCATAGATATTGATTTTTCCTTAGAGTTTGGATATTTGATCGATCCACTTACTTCTATTATGTCAATACTAATTACTACTGTTGGAGTCATGATTCTTATTTATAGTGACAATTATATGTCTCACGACCAAGGATATTTGAGATTTTTTGCTTATATGAGTTTTTCCAATACTTCCATGTTGGGATTAGTTACTAGTTCTAATTTGATACAAATTCATATTTTTTGGGAACTAGTGGGAATGTGTTCATATTTATTAATAGGGTTTTGGTTCACACGACCGATTGCCGCAAGTGCTTGTCAAAAAGCTTTTGTAACTAATCGTGTAGGAGATTTTGGTTTATTATTAGGAATCTTAGGTCTTTATTGGATAACAGGTAGTTTGGAATTTCGGGATTTGTTCGAAATAGCTAATAACTTGATCCATAATAATGGGGTCAGCTCCTTATTTGTTACTTTGTGTGCCTCTTTATTATTTGTCGGTGCAGTTGCTAAATCTGCACAATTCCCCCTCCACGTATGGTTACCTGATGCCATGGAAGGACCTACTCCTATCTCGGCCCTTATACACGCCGCTACTATGGTAGCAGCAGGAATTTTTCTTGTAGCTCGGCTTATTCCTCTTTTCATAGACATACCTTATATAATGAATTTCATTTCTTTAACGGGTGTAATAACAGTACTATTAGGAGCTACTTTTTCTCTTGCTCAAAGAGACATTAAAAGAAGTTTAGCTTATTCTACAATGTCTCAATTAGGTTATATTATGTTAGCTCTAGGTATAGGTTCTTATCGAGCGGCTTTATTCCATTTGATCACTCATGCCTATTCTAAAGCTTTATTGTTTTTGGGATCTGGATCCATTATTCATTCAATGGAACCTATTGTTGGATATTCACCAGAAAAAAGTCAGAATATGGTTCTTATGGGTGGTTTAACAAGATATGTTCCAATTACAAGAACTACTTTTTTATTAGGTACACTTTCTCTTTGTGGTATTCCACCTCTTGCTTGTTTTTGGTCCAAAGATGAAATTCTTAATGATAGTTGGTTATATTCACCAATTTTTGCAATAATACCTTGTTTCACAATAGGATTAACCGCATTTTATATGTTTCGGGTATATTTACTTACCTTTGATGGGTATTTGCGCGTTTATTTTCAAAATCACAGTAGCACTAAAAGTAACTCGTTCTATTCAATATCTCTATGGGGAAAAGAAGCACCAAAAACAGTCAATAAAAATTTACTTTTATCAACAATGAATAGTAAGGTCCACTTTTTTTCAAAAGATACATATAAAATTATTGATAATGATAAGATACGATACTTTAGTACTTACTTTGGAAATAAATATACTTCCATGTATCCTCACGAATCAGACAATACTATGCTATTTCCTCTGCTTGTATTGGTACTATTTACTTTGTTCGTTGGATCAATAGGAATTTCTTTTGATCAAGGAGTAATGGATTTTGATATATTATCGAAATGGTTAACCCCATCCCAAAATCTTTTCCATCCAAATTCGAATTATTCTGTGAATTGGTATGAATTTTTTACAAATTCCATTTTTTCAGTAAGTATAGCCATTTTCGGATTATTCATAGCATATATTTTATATGGGTCTGTTTATTCATTTTTCCAGAATTTGGACTTAATCAATTCATTTGTAAAAGGGAGCCCTAAGAGAATTATCTTGGACCAAATAAAAAGTTTTATATACAATTGGTCATATAATCGTGGTTACATAGATATTTTTTATACTAGAGTTTTAGCCATGGGTATAAGAGGAATAACCGAGCTAACTCAGTTTTTTGATAGACATATAATTGATGGAATTACAAATGGAGTTGGCCTTACAAGTTCCCTTATAGGTGAAGGGGTCAGATATATGGGGGGAGGGCGAATCTCATCTTATTTATTCTTATATTTTTTTTATGTATCAATATTTTTATTATTTTTTTTGTTCATTGGTATAAACCCAATAATTATACAGGTCTCCATGGGATAATTT